TTGCAATGCCTATTGTGTCGGCTTGGCCTTTCATAAGTGGAGACAGAATAAAGCGCCCATAATAAAGACGTTTACTGTCTGTTCTTGATTCAACACACTTCCACTGTAGTGTCCGAGTAGATACTGTTACTTTCTCTCGAACCATAGTAATATTATTTTATTTGATTGAATTATTTATTTCTCTTGTTTCTCTTGAAATTTATTCACTGTTCATTTCTACACACGTCTTTTTTTCGGAGGTCTACAGCCATTATGTGGCATAGGGGTTACATCCCGTACGAAAGTTAATAGTATACCACTTCTACGAATAGCTCGTAATGCTGCGTCTCTTCCGAGACCGGGACCTTTTATCATGACTTCTGCTCGTTGCATACCTTGATCTACTACTGTACGAATAGCATTTGTTGCTGCAGTTTGAGCGGCAAAGGGTGTCCCTCTTCTCGTACCCTTGAATCCCGAAGTACCGGCAGAGGCCCAGGAAACCACCCGACCCCGTACATCTGTAACCGTGACAATGGTATTATTGAAACTTGCTTGAACATGAATAACTCCCTTTGGTATTCTACGTCCACTCTTACGTGAACCAATACGTACATTCCTACGTGAACCAGTTCTCGGTATAGCTTTTGCCATATTGTATCATCTCATAAATATGAGTCAGAAATATATGGATATATCCATTTCATGTCAAAACAGATTCCTTATTTGTACATTGAGCCTTTTAGCGAGTCTGATTATCCTTGTCTTTGTTTATGTCTCGGGTTGGAACAAATTACTATAATGCGCCCCCGCCTACGGATTAGGCGACATTTTTCACAAATTTTACGAACGGAAGCTCTTATTTTCATATTTGTTATTCCTTATCTTAATTCTGAATCTACTTCTTGGTAGAAAATAAGTTTCTTGAAATTTTTCATCTCGAATCGTATTGAATAAAAACGCCCTAATCTTTCGAATCCTTGTTTCGGAGTCGATAAATTATACGTCCTCTGGTTGAATCATAACGACTTACTTCAATTTTGACTTTATCTCCCGGCAGTATCCGTATAAAACTACGTCGGATCTTTCCTGAAACATAACCTAGAATCAGATCTTCATTATCTAACCGAACCCGGAACATGCCATTGGGAAGCGATTCAGTAATTAAACCTTCATGAATCCATTTTTGTTCTTTCATTTCAGGTAAAGCCCCCCTGAAGTATCAACTAATGAAGGAGAAACGATATTAGACAACTCACCCCTTTTCTTTTTTTTTTTACAAATAGGAAGAGGTTTCGGATCCCATTTGGATATTAAAAGGATTACCATATATAACACAAAATTTCTCCGCCGATTCCTTCTAGTCGAGCCTCCCGGTCTGTCATTATACCTCGAGAAGTAGAAAGAATTACAATCCCCATCCCACCTAAAATTCTAGGAATTCGTTGAGAGTTAGAATAGATTCGTAGACCGGGTCTACTGATCCGTTTTAAATTTAAAAAATTTCTATAGGGTCTTTTCCCATTCCTTCTATGTCGAAGGGTTAAAACCAAAAAAGAGTTGTTTTTTTCTCGATGTTTTCTGACGTTTTCGATAAAACCTTCTCGGAAAAGTATTTTAACAATATTTTCGGTAATATTAGTAGATGCTATGCGAACAACTCTTTTTCTATCCATATCAGCATTTCGTATAGAGGTTATTATCTCAGCAATAGTGTCTCTACCCATGATGAACTATAATTATTGGTGCCTGGAAATTGGATATAATCAACATGTTTTTCTTTTTTTTTTTTTTCTATTGGTTTATGAATAGGAATTTTTTAAGGTATATGCGTGAGACACAATCTACGAATTAATCTAGTTCTTAATCTAGTTCTTTCAAATACCCCAAAGATATCACGATCTCATTTTATTTTATAATACCTCGGGAGCTAATGAAACTATTTTAGTAAAATTTAATTGTCTCAATTCCCGGGGGATTGCACCAAAAATTCGAGTTCCTTTTGGATTTCCTTCTTGATCAATCACAACTGCAGCATTGTCATCATATCGTATTATCATACCGTTGTCGCGTTTAAGTTCTTTACAGGTACGAACAATTACAGCTCTCACTACTTCTGATTTTTCTAGGGGCATATTTGGTATTGCTTCTTTGATCACAGCAACAATAACGTCACCAATATGAGCATATCGACGATTACTAGCTCCTAGGATTCTAATACACATCAATTCTCGAGCCCCGCTGTTATCCGCTACATTTAAATGGGTCTGAGGTTGAATCATATCAAATTTTGAGTCTATTCTTCCAATGCAAAGGATGAAGAAAATAAAAGAAATATTGTTTGTCCAAAAAAAGAAACTTGCGTTTTTGTTTCATCCCCAAGATTCATTTCTGTCGGTTCTACATTTTTATCCCGAAATAATAAATTGAGTTCGTATCGGCATTTTGGATGCTGCTATTAAAATAGCCCTTCTAGCTATATTTTCGCTTACTCCACCCATTTCATATAGTATTCGCCCCG